GACCCTTTTGATTATAAAACCTTTATGGACTTTGGATTGATGTAAAAAACGGTTTTTTATTCCGATCTAAATTATAAGATCTTAGACGGAACTCTTTCATGTTTTCCAGAGATTCTAGTAATTCGTATTATTAGATTCCAAATCACGCGAGCAGTGATTAGTGATTACTCATGAAACATCGCAGTATCCTCAGTTATTTGAAGGTATTTTTTATTTCTTTTTATTGATATATAAATAAAAACAATATGAATATATTATTAAATTCTTTATTTTTTTTTATTCGTATTCGAAACGCCTCGTGATCTTCAACCAATTGTGTGCTTCAATATAATTACCAGGAGTAAGCGCTATAGCCTGTTTCCAATACTCAGCGGCTTGATCGAACCAAGCCTCCGCAATTTCCGAATCTCCCTGTCGAATGGCCTGCTCTCCCCGGTCGGAATAGAGGTTTCCTTCCCTTAGAACCGTACTTGAGAGTTTCCTAACTCATACGGCTCAACTGTCAATGCTTTTGGTATCCGTTTTACCTATCGAACGGGATGAGATTTCTCATAGATCTATCTCGCTTTTCGGTTTCGGGTTAACCAAAAGAGGTTAATCATATGAGTTTCAAACTTTAATTTTTATTTCAAATTCGTTTTTGTTTTATCTTTTATCCCACCTTCAGACGACTAAAGGACGGGCATTTCCTCTTTTCGTTAAAATTTTCTGCAAGGTAACTATCTCGGTTTCATATCCAAATTTATATAGAATCCTTGAAAAAGGCTTTCTTTCCTGCATAAGAAAGAAAGACTTACTATCTTTGGGATCTGATCCTACACCGCTGCTCAATACCTTGGTGGATCGCCTCTATTACATAAGCAGATTACTAACTTTTATCTATCTTATATTATGTATGGCATACGTAAGCAGTTCTTAATGTATTGGCCCAAACCTCGTTAATTGACCTTTACGGTGCTTCTTCTCTATCAATTCGATTTTTTATCCATAGAATAAAGTATCTAGGCATATCTTATTTATTCATATTTTCAACTAATATGAAGTTTCGTTCCTTGCTACAGCTCATAAAAATCGTCGTTTTTGACGATGCATATGTAGAGAGCCTTTATTTTTCTTTTTTGTTTTTACTAGAAGATTTTTTGGCCTTTCTTTCCTTTTATCTTTCTATAGTGGAGATAGTCGCACGTAATGACAGATCACGGCCATATTATTAAACGCTTGTGGTAAGAATGGGTTTCGTTCGAGTGCCCTAAAATAATATTCTAAAGCTTTCGTATGATCCCCATTACTTGTGTGAATAAGGCCTATGTTATAGAGTATATAACTTCGATCGTAGGGATCAATTTCTAGTCGCATAGCTTCATAATAATTCTGTAAAGCTTCTGCATAATTTCCTTCGGATTGCGCCGACATCCGTTACGGTCGTCATTCGATTAAAAGAATCTCCGTTCCAGAACCGTACGTGAGATTTTCATCTCATACGGCTCCTCCCTTATATGCATAATGAGAATATGTCAGTTGTTTTTGATTCCGTGTATCGATTATTCTTATTATGAATTGAGCGGGGCTAGTGTTTTTGCACGAAATTTCTAGCCAACCTTACTGCGCGGGAGCTCTTGTTAACATCAAACGCGTTAGTACTAGATAGAAACGGTAACTCCAACAATTTCTTTGTCCTCAACGCCCCCTAATTTCCAGGAATTAGTCACTTCAACAGTCTTTGATGGTTATATGGGGATCCACGGGACAAACGAGATGGAGTTTTGTTGTCCCAACCATTCTTTTAAGTCCCAACGCAGCTAAGGAAGGGGAGTCAGTTTTTTTTTAACAAAGCTTTCGTCTTGTTGATTTCTAGGTGTAGTGCTTTTCCCCTATGCTGCCTATTAGGACTAGTAGAGTAGGATTGACCTGTAATACAGAACCAATATAGGTGTAACCTTTCGCTCAATACTAAAATGGATAATGGAAGCATATGAGGCTGCATTAATCGGGGATACACGACAGAAGGAATTGTTCTATTTATAAACTTCACCTTCAACAAGCGTAGATTTTTTTCAATAATCTATCAAAATAATAATATTTTTTCTTTCTATCCCGAATTTTGGGTCTTTATCATAAGTGGGGTAAAAAAAGAATCAAATCACACCATCCCTGTAATAGGTAAATGCCTCTTTTTCGCCTGAAGTTGTTGGAATTATTCGTAATAAAATATTGGCCACAACTGAAAAGGTCTTATCAATAAAATTTCCATTTATCCGCGATCTAGGCATAGGTACCAATCCATTCTAAATTTTTTTTTCATTCCCCCTACGGGAAAATTCTCCTACAACGAAAGGAATTGTACAATACGAAATAGCATAAAAAATATTCATAAAAAAAAAAATTCAATTTCAACATTTATATCAAATAAAATGGAAAGATACGAACCCTCTACTACTACTCATATTCAAAGACGAAAATTTTTACTTTTTGCAGGAATCCATAATAAATATTGAAATACGATTCGAATTCATCCTGTTGATGATGATTGGATTATGATGCAAAGAAGGAGGGAAAACGAACCAAATAATTATTCTATGATGGAAATAGAATAACCGTCTATTTTGTTTGTGTTATGTGCATAATGAATAGATACTATACAATCAAATAGTCCCAGGATGAGTCATGAATTTATAAGAGATCCATGAAAAAATCGATTTTGGGGGTGAAAACTTTAAAATAAATGAATTTTATAATTTTTATGGAATCGTCGGTTAAATGGAATCATTGAAGTAAAGATCTTTATCAAAAATGGGATATTTTTTTAGTTTGAATTGCTTGTACCTTACCTAGCCAACGCAAACAAAAAGGTGAATAATTCGCTATTCGTTCGGTTCCTGGGTCATAATTGTTGTGTAGGAAAGGTGGCCGAGTGGTTCAAGGCGTAGCATTGGAACTGCTATGTAGACTTTTGTTTACCGAGGGTTCGAATCCCTCTCTTTCCGTACCTTTCCCCAACTCACCCACATAGCTGGCCGTACAAAATTAACCAAGAAGTAGATCCTTTTTTACTATCTTTATTCTTTTCTATATATTCTAGGTATATATCGATTTTCTATTTCTAATTTAATTGCGATATGTAAAATTAGGGAATAATAATAATATGGAATAAGGTCGACAAGAAATCAAAATATCTCTGTCGATCTATGATCCAGGAAGGGAAAAAATCCGGATCAAAACCCTGACCTTAATCTTAAATATCTTAAATAAATTTAGTTTGGAGAAGCGGGGGCTCATTTTTCCGAAACCTTTCCTTTCAGGTACCCTTAAGTCTGGCGGGAATAATATTCTACAACTAGCAATTCATTTATTTTCAAACCGACCCACTTATTGTCTATTATTTGATTGACTACTCCTTTATATGGGAAGGGGTGAAGAGTCAAATGTTTTGGCAATTCCTCGCTGTGGGATGAATCGAGATAATTTTGAACGAGAACTTTGGATTTTTGCTTATCCCTCGCCATAATAATATCGGTGGGTTTGCAACGATAACTTGGTATATCTACTATACGATCATTAACTAAAATATGTCTATGATTAACTAATTGGCGGGCTCCAGGAATAGTCGGAGCCATACCCAATCGAAAAAGGATGTTGTCCAAACGCATTTCAAGTAATTGGAGTAAAACTTGACCTGTTGACCCTTTAGCTTTTCTAGCGATACAGAAGTATTTAAGTAATTGTCGTTCTGTAATACCATAATGAAAACGTAATTTTTGTTTTTCTTCTAGACGAATACGATATTGAGATCTTTTCCCGGAACGTGATGGGTTTCTAAGATCTCTAGGCTTTTTATTAGTTAATCCTGGTAAAATCCCCAGACGTCGTATTTTTTTAAAACGAGGCCCTCGGTAACGCGACATAAAGACTCCTTATTTGGTGATATTTCATTTTTTTTATTAAAGAAATTAAAACTGAACTAAATGATAACTGAAGCGAACTCCCTTGAAGCAGTCTATTATATTAATATTAATTCGATTAGACTAGAACGAATACTGGCACTAGACGGAATAGTGAGATGAAAGATATACGTATCCGAAGTTCCTCCTTGTTTTTGTATTTTTGTATTCAAATTAAAATGAATTTTTATTTATTAATTTGAATACAATTTGAATGTTTTCGGTGAGTATTTCAATTTTTCTAATTATTTTATTGATTATTTAAATTGTATTGTATTTAGTATCTATAATTTAGTATCTATATACACATTAATTGAAAATTGAATTCTTGTATATATTTATTCATGGCATAAGAAATCCTCGACCTTTTGAAAAAGGAAAGGTGTCTGTAGTCTGTAATTTCAAAGAAACATCCTCAATCATATAAAAAATAGAACAAATAGCCGGCTATCGGAGTCGAACCGATGACCATCGCATTACAAATGCGATGCTCTAACCTCTGAGCTAAGCGGGCTCACATAAGACATAAGATAAACTTTACATGCATAATAATTCCATAAGCTAGATTTTAGCTATTAACTATATATAGTTAATAAAAAATAGATAATATAAATTGACTGTATTGTAATAAATATTAAATAATCTAAATAAGATAAAGATTACTATACCGATCTATAATTTTAGATTTATTCCATTCTAATTCGAGCAATTAGAATAAGAATAATCCATTTCTCTTTTTTTATCAATTATCAATCAAAAAAATAAAAATTTGGAATTCGATCCATTCGAATTCTAGTCGAAATTTTATGCGTTTTTAGAATCTTTTGAATATCCATTAAAAAAAAATGCAATATCTTATTCTTAATTAAGTTTAGATATATTGTAATAAATAATCTTATCTTAAGTTAAGGAATTTTTATTTATCTTTTCTATCGTTTAGTTATATTATATAGTATAAAGATTATATAGTATAAAGATTATATAGTATAAGGGTCTACTCTAAGAAAAGAATAGACAAATGGAATAGGCCTATCCTATATTCTCTATAATTGTATTCTATATCTATAGAATACAATTAAAATTAAATAGAATAATATAAATTATAAATAGAATTTACTTTATATTTTATAAATCGAAAGAAAAAATGATAGATTTGGAACCTAAGAAAAAAAGAATCGACCCTTTGAGTATTCCAACTTTCAGGGGAAAATGAAAAGAAAGGTTCATATATATAGTGATATATATCCGGCTATCTTGAATTGAAGATAAAAAAACGATATAATTAGTTCTGATTGGCCCATCTCAAATATGAGCTCTCACTAGAAATGAAAGAAAATAGGATGAAATGTCTTTCCGTATATGAATTTATCTAGAGACTTCAACGGTTCCGGCCTAAATGAAAGGAGAAAAAAGAGGAAAGTACATCACATTGAGATCTTAAGCATACATAAACGGGGGGTATGGCGAAATCGGTAGACGCTACGGACTTAATTGGTTTGAGCCTTAGTATGGAAACCTACTAAGTGAGAACTTTCAAATTCAGAGAAACCCTGGAATTTAAAACACGGGCAATCCTGAGCCAACTCCTGCTTTCCAAAAAGGAAGAATAAAAAAGGATAGGTGCAGAGACTCAATGGAAGCTGTTCTAACAAATGGAGTTGTCTGTCATGCATTGTGCTATGTTATACGAATTCTTACATCTAAACTCCAAAAAGGATGAAGAAGAAACCTATAGGCATACGTACTTAATATCTTAATATATAAAATCTAATTTTTTTAGAATATATCTAAGATAAAATGAAAATTGATGACGACCCGAATCTTTATTTTATGAATATGAACAAATGGAAGAATTATTATGAATCGATTCCGCGTTGAAGAAAGAATCGAATATTCGTTTCTTAACTTAAAGCATTTACTCCACAGTCTGATAGATCTACCGATCCATCGGATGAGAATGAAGATAGAGTCCCATTCTACGTGTCACTCCCGACAACAATGAAATTTATAGTAAGAGGAAAATCCGTCGACTTTTAAAATCGTGAGGGTTCAAGTCCCTCTATCCCCAAAAAAGCTCATTTAATTCTCTAACTAATTATCTTATCCAATTTTTTTTATGTTAAAAAAAATTGGGTCTCTTCCTCCACAGAGCACAAAGGTCTTCGAGTTTTTTTCTTCTCACAAGTCTTGTGATGTAAATGATACATGACCAGCTTTGAGCAAGGAGTACTTCACTCATTTGAATGATTCCCAATATATATCATTACTCGTACTAAGACTTACATACAAAGTCTTCTTTTCAAGATCCAGGAAATTCCGGGGCCTAAATAATACTTTGTAATACCCTTTCATCTTTTTAATTGACATAGACCTCAGTTTTCTACTAAAATGAGTAGATAATGCGTAGGGAATGGTCGGGATAGCTCAGTTGGTAGAGCAGAGGACTGAAAATCCTCGTGTCACCAGTTCAAATCTGGTTCCTGGCACACGATTCGTTTGGATGAATATCGATTTTACAAATTAATTTAAATTAATATGAATCCGATATTTATTAATCGGATAGATCGTACACATACGTAACTTATATCTCTAGGTGTCTAGAGAGATACCCCACCTAGAAAATAGATGGGTAAAGAGTCTATAAAAAAGATGGAAAAGGGAAATAAATTTCGGTTTTTTTTCGTTTTTTATTTGTTGTTTATACTGTGTCTCCTCTCATCGAAAAAGAGTATTACTTCTTCATATGGATTCGAAAAAGTTTAATTGGTTAAATTAGTTACAAGACGAAGAAAAAGTCTAGGGAGGGTAGTGAAGGTAAAGGGTGCGAATAGAGCGGATACAGTACAAATAGACTCCGACCTCCTCTCATTTCCATTTTTATATTTCTGCATTTCCCTTCTACATTACGTGACTTTCTACAGACCGTCTAAGTGATGTTCGATGTTCGCGGTACAAAGTTCATGGTACAAAAATTTTGTAGTTCATTCTATTAGCTCGGCTCATCAAAAAAAAGTATCTTACCAACTCTCAAATTTCAATGAATTTCGAATTCTACTTTTTTCTTTTTTAACCGAGCATAATCCGAATAAAAAGTCAATTACTCCGATTGTTTGATCTAGAATAGAGTGTACAAATATTCCTTATACTTAGAATATTTCTATCTATTTGTTTTTGTTTAGTTTGCAATTCTTGAAATGAAGATAAGTTTCTTATCATTCAATAAGCATCTTGTATTTCATAAAAATTGGGGGCAATATAATCTTTACGTAAAGGCCATCCTATCCAACTTTCGGGCATTAAAATACGTTTCAGGCGTGGATGATTATCATAAAGTATTCCCAACATATCATAGGATTCCCGTTCTTGAAAATCCACACTTTTCCAAACCCAGAAAACAGACGGAATTCGAGGGTTACCCCTTGGAGCAAATACTTTTATGCATACCTCTTCTGGTTGATCCACACCAGATTCTATTCTCGTAAGATGATACACACTAGCTAACAGCCCGCCAGGTTCAACATCATAGGCACATTGGGAACGTAGATAATTATAACCATATACA